ACGAAGAGTTCCTCCAATTCTATGAATTTTTCTAGAATACTCTTTTCTTGAATATCATTCAAAAAGGTTTCGGATTGCCTAGTATTCCACCAATTAGTAATCCAAGATTCCAGACTTTTATTAAATGAGAGAGAGATCCACCAGGGCAAAAATACTATAGATGCCAGATATAGAAGGGGAGTGAATGCTTTCTTTTTTGCCATTTTTTTCATCTGTGAATTGTTAATGAACCCACCTCATTCGTCGACTCTATGCGATCTAATATTTCTATCAAGCATGAGTTCTATTACAAGGTATCGAGCCTATGAATCTATTCGCTGTTTTTTATTTGTGATTCAGTGGGTAGTCCTTGAATCTAGAAAGAATACAGAAATAGAATAAGAGTCCACTTCGAATTCGAATGAAGAAATAATCAAAAATATTGTTTTGTTTCCAGATATCTCAATTGGTCAAATTCGAAGCAATTGCCTCCTTTCGATGAATGCCCGAAAGAACCATTTCAAGTAATGAATATTATTCGTATTTCGAGACGAAAGAACTCCCTTTCTATTAAAATATTCAATATTTCGAAAAAATGTCGCTGGCTACTCATAGTCCCGGAATAATTGAGATCAATTTCTGAAGAATATTGTGATCAAAAATGAGTGGCAAAACAAGAGAGAAATTGGATAGTTATTGTTATAAGAAATCCAATTGTTTGGTCATTAAGGAACCCAAAAGAAAGGATAAAAAGAAACGTCGATTGACAAAAGAAAAGAGAGATAATTTACAAGATATGATCTATCTGTATCTAATGTATCAATTCAAAATATTGGACCTAAAATAAAAAGAGAAATTTTTTTTCTTTATTCCGAAATGTTTTGATATATGAGATGAATCCATTATTTCTATTTGTTACTTGTTTTGTTACTGAATTGAGTTGAGTGGATTTCCATAATACACATAAAAGGCCATTTTTGCGGACAAAAACAGTTTTGTTTTATGGCTGTTCCATATACGTCTACTTTGGCTCGAATGAGCGTTCTGAAGAAACTTCAGTTAAGTTATGCTATAGAAAAAGAGGATTTTCCCTCCTGATGAGAAAGCATTTATTCTTCAGTTCATTTCAAAATACTTCAATTGGTACACGCAAGAAATAGGCCAACTCAGCAGCTTTTTGTTCAATTTCTCGTGGAGTCAAATTCTCATCAGTACGAGTCAAGGGAATAGCCCCCTGGCCTTTGATTTCCATATAAAGGACACGACGGGCATAAATACCCTCTTTAACTTCTATTCTGATGGACTGAATATTTTTCATAAGGAATCGAAGGAAGATGCGACGATTTTTTCCAGGAAATCCCCAACGAAAAATACACACTATTCCTTCTTTTCTATCGAATCGATCATAACCACTACCTACATTCCACGCAATTGTGCACCACAAATAGGAGCTAATAAAGAGACCTGCGATCCCATAGAAAGACATCACGATCCCTTGTGGAAAAAAAATGATTTGCTGAGACGGAAATAAAGATATCAAATTCCTACCAAGATAACTCGAAGTTCCAACCAATAAGAATCCTAATGAACCTAAAAAAAGGATAAAGGCCCAGCACAAATTACTTGTTTTTCGAGACCCCGTTATAAGTTCTATCCATATATGTTCTGATCGCCAACTCATACTAGATCCAGTTGCATTTTATTGGAATTGAGAGAATAACCCAAATAAATTTGACTTTACTCTTTGTGTTTCCGAAGTAACTCTCATCAACTAGCACTATTCTGATGTGAACCTTTAGGAGTAATTCATCGAATTGGTTAGATCTAAAATAATAACATCCCCTTCATATGATCCCCTATAGATATCTACACACATTTAGATACATTGACTTTCCATTTCAGACATCCGCCGATCTTGATCTATTTGAAAATAGCTATAATTCATTTACCCATATATCATGTTTCCGCATGCATAAAAGCTCTTTCATTTATGTTCGGAGGAAACCACCCCTTATACCATATTCCACTAAATAGATATCTGTGTTATGATTCAAGTCTAAGTCTTGAAAAAAAAATGGATGGTCCCATTGGATCTAAAAAATCTTGTTTTTTTGAATAGGAAGAGATAAAGAAGCCATTGCCATTGCCGGAACTACTAGGCCTACTAAAGGCACCAAAACAGAGGGTAAGTCGAAATTTATCATAGAATGGGTACCTCGATTTTGTTATTCTTATATTTATATTGTTATAAAGATATCTTATAATAATTATAATTAGTAAGTATATAATTAATAATTAATTAGAATTCGTAATTCGAATTCGTATATAATTATACTATAAGTGAGTATATATAATAATTGAGTATATAATAATAATAAGTGCAAGGAATGTAGAACTAAATAAATGGACTTATTCATTTCATTTTTCTACATGAAATATATGTATGATAATCCATTTATTATTCTTCTTCTTGTCTTATAATTTAAAAGAAAGAGTTTCTTACAAATTTCCGAAAGATTTG